AAAATTTTTTATTTTCATAAGGTCCTCTTCACTGTTATTCAAAAGGTCTAATAATGTATGTATATTGGACCTTTTAAGGCAATTATAGACCCTGGGGTGCAATTCTAATTGGTCAATAAAAAAATATTTCAATGCTATTTCGCTTTGATTTTTACTTGGTTTAGCCAATCTATCATGAAAAGTAAAAGGGGGTAAAGTAACTTTGTGTTGGTTTTTTTCTAAATGGAAGTTTTCTTCTTCTGCATGTAAAAAGGGAATAAATAAATCAATCAAATTCCGGGAAGCCTCATGAAGTGCTTCTTTAGGGGTTAAACTTCCATTTGTCCATATTTCGAGAAAAAGTATCTCGTGTTTTTCATTCCCATTCGCATAAGAATGAATACTATGATTGGCATTTCGAACAGGCATGAATACAGCATCTATAGGATAACTTCCGTCTTGAAAGTTGTTTGGCGTTTTTATACGATATCCGCGATGCCTCTCGAGTTGTAATTCAATACAGAAATTAATTGGTTCCGTTAGGTTCGCTATAGGCTGTGTATTATCAACGATTTCCACCGAAGGTGGTAAGATGATGTCTTGAGCAGTTACATATTGGGGACCCTTGACATAAATAGACGCATCACGAGTTCCATAAAGATTACTTTTCAATACAATTTCTTTCAAATTCATTAAAATTTCATGTACAGATTCTTGAATACCCACTATGGTAGAATATTCATGTGGTATTTTCTCAAATTTTGCGCGCGTGATACATGTTCCTTCTATTTCTCCAAGCAAAGCTCTTCGCATCGCAATGCCTATTGTATCGGCTTGGCCTTTCATAAGTGGAGCCAGAATAAAGCGTCCATAATAAAGACGCTTACTGTCTACTCGGGATTCAACACACTTCCACTGCAGTGTCTGAGTAGATATTGTTACTTTCTCGTGAACCATAGTAATATTATTTTGATCAGATCATTGAATTATTTATTTCTCTTGAAATATCTTCAATGTTTATTTTTATACACGTCTTTTTTTAGGGGGTCTACAGCCATTATGTGGCATAGGGGTTACATCTCGTATGAAACTTAATAGTATACCACTTCTACGAATAGCTCTCAATGCCGCATCTCTTCCGAGACCGGGGCCTTTTATCATGACTTCTGCTCGTTGCATACCTTGATCCACTACTGTCCGAATAGCATTTCCTGCTGCGGTTTGAGCGGCAAATGGCGTCCCTCGTCTTGTACCCTTGAATCCACAAGTACCGGCGGAGGACCACGAAATTACCCGCCCCCTTACATCTGTAATAGTCACAATAGTATTGTTGAAACTTGCTTGAACATGAATAACTCCCTTTGGTATTCTACGCGCATTTTTACGTGAACCAATACGTCTATTCTTACGTGAACCAGTTCTTGGTATAGGTTTTGCCATATTTTATCATCTCATAAATATAAGCCAGAGATATATGGATATATCCATTTCATGTCAAAACAGATGCTTTATTTTTTTTTTTCTTATTTATGTATTTGGTATTTGTACAACATTTGTACGACGGTTCCTTTAGATTTTATTTATAGAGTCCTTTTTATTTTAGAAAGATTATCCTTGTCTTTGTTTATGTCTCGGGTTGGAACAAATTACTATAATTCGTCCCCGCCTACGGATCAGTCGACATTTTTCACAAATTTTACGCACAGAGGCTCTTATTTTCATATTTATCATTCCCTAACTTAATTCTAACTCTCTTTATTGGAAGAAAATAAGTTTCTTGAAATTTTGAACTTCGAATTGTATACCCCAAAAATGAATGTTGAAATTGAAAAAACCATCTAATCGTTGGAATCTTTTTTCGGAGTCTATAAATTATACGTGCGCTGGTTGAATCATAACGACTTGCCTCACTTTTCCTCGATTTCCTCGTCGTATACGTATAAAAAAACTACGTCTAATCGTCCCTGAAACATAACCTAGAATCAGATTTTCATTATCTAAACGAATTCAGAATATACCATTGGGCAGTCATTTCGTAATTAAACCTTCATGAATCCTTTCTTTCATTCTGATTCTGGGTCAAACTCCTTGAGGTATCAACTAATACGGGAGAGGTGATATTAGAAAACCGCCCTCTCTCTTTTTTTTTCACAAATATGAAAGTTCCGCATATAATTCTTATATCAGATATCAGAAGGATTACCATACATAACACAAAATTTCTCCACCGATTCCTTCTAGTCGAGCCTCTTTGTCTGTCATTATACCCCGAGAAGTAGAAAGAATTACAATCCCCATTCCGCCTAAAATTCTAGGAATTCGTTGATAGTTAGAATATATTCGTAGACCGGGTCGACTGATCCGTTTTAAATTTAAAACGGTTTTATACGGTCCTTTCCTATTCCTTCTATGTCGTAGGGTTAAAACCAAAAAATCTTTGTTGTTTTCCTGATGTTTCCGCATGTTTTCAATAAAACCTTCGCGTAAAAGGATTTTAACAATGTTTTCAGTAATGTTAGTAGCTGGTATTCGAACTGTTCTTTTTTTATTCATGTCAGCATTTCGTATAGAGGTTATTATGTCAGCAATAGTGTCTTTATTCATGATAAACTCAGATTATTGTTGTACTCGAATTTTGATATAATCAACATGCTCTTTTTCTTTTTTTTTTTTTCTTTATTTTGTAGTTATGAATTATTAAAGGCATATACGTGAAACCCAACCAATCTACTAATAATAATAAATCTCAATTTACTAAATAACCTTAATTGATTTCAGTTAAATACTCAGTTAAATACTATAACTATAGTAATTATGTTATGGTCTAATCTTATAATACTTCGGGTGCTAATGAAACTATTTTAGTGAAATTTAACTGTCTCAATTCCCGGGCGATCGCGCCAAAAATTCGAGTTCCTTTTGGATTTCCTTCTTGATCAATAACAACCGCAGCATTGTCATCATATCGTATGATCATACCGTTCTCACGTTTGAGTTCTTTACAAGTACGTACAATTACAGCTCTGATCACTTCTGATCGTTCTAGAGGTGTATTTGGTACTGCTTCCTTGATTACAGCAACAATAACATCACCAATATGAGCATATCGTCGATTACTAGCTCCTATAATTCGAATACACATTAATTCTCGGGCTCCGCTGTTATCCGCTACATTCAAATAGCTTTGGGGTTGAATCATTTTGTTTATCTGTTTTTTCAATCAACACAAAGGGCGAAGTAAAAAAAAAAAGAAATGTTGTTTGTTCAAAACAAAAAAGGAAACCTGCAATTGTTGTTTTTTTTCATCCAAAAAAACTTTTCTTTTGTTTCTACATTCCTATCCCGAAATAATGAATTGGGTTCGTATAGGCATTTTTGATGCCGCTATTGAAATAGCCCGTCTGGCTATATTTTCTGCTACTCCGCTCATTTCATAAAGTATTCTACCGGGTTTAACGACAGCTACCCAATATTCGGGAGATCCTTTCCCCGAACCCATACGCGTTTCTGTAGGTCTTACTGTAACTGGTTTGTCTGGAAATATACGTACCCATATTTTTCCACCGCGGCGGGCATTTCGTGTCATTGCTCGTCGACCTGCTTCTATTTGTCGAGATGTGATCCAAGCGGGTTCAAGCGCTTGAAGAGCATATCTACCGAAGCAAATACGATTACCTCGATAAGATATTCCTTTCATTCTTCCTCTATGGTGTTTACGGAATCTAGTTCTTTTGGGGTTATAGTTGATGGTTGTTTATCAATTCCATCTCTACTACAGAACTGGACATGAGAGTTTCTTCTCATCCAGCTCCTCGCGACTGAAACGATTAAAAAATCTATGTATTTAATGAATAATATACTGAAAAAATATACCGACCCATGAGATTTTTTGAAATTTCATCTAATCTATTAGAAATTTCCATATCTTGTTTTGATATATAACTAAACATGGATTCGATCTATAGAGAATTTTTATTTAGAGATACATTTAAAGATAATAGTATAGATCAAAGTAATTTTGTTATGAGGTTATAATGAATCTTTATTTTGTTTTGCTTTTTATTATCATATCGGATCGGCTAAAATTTAGAAATCCAATAAAATCAAAATTTTCGCGGGCGGATATTTACTCTTTCAATATTTCAGTTATAGGATTAGTCTATGACATGACCTTTCAGAATAAATGAATCGGTTTCTGGTTCGTTCCGCCATCCTACCCAATGAATCATTAAGATTCGTTTTCAATGGAATCTTATGTATTCACAGGTTCTATCGTTCCCATCGCTTCTCGGTTAATGGTTAGGTCTAAATTTTACAACGGAGCCCCTAACTAAATTGGATTTGTTCTTGAGTCAATCCTCTCAGTCTTTATTGGCTCAGGGCTCTTTATTCTTTTTCTATGAACAGATTTGTATAATTATGGACCGATCCATATTAATGCTTTATTAAATTTCCCGTTATGAGATGAATCATAGACCTTACATATTGGAATCATATATCATTGATATTTTTTTTCTCTCTTTCTCTCATCCTTCCATTTATCCGCATACTTTTTTTCTTTACAACTCAGAATTAGATTGGTTTTTATTTTTTGTTGTTTGTTTATGCAAAAAATATTTCAGTTGCTACATTGATATGATCAATATATCATATCTCGACCGGTTTTTTATATCCAGATAATGCGAAACGATGAGTTAGTTATTAGTTCTATAATAGTTATTAGTTCATACTATGGGCTGGTCCTTTTTTTTTTAATACTAATCCTAAAAAAACCAACGAGTCACACACTAAGCATAGCAATTATATCAAATGATTAATCGAATTTTTATTCAATCTTATAGAATTGTTCATTTTTTTTTTTTTTTGAGTTAAGAGAAAAAGAATGAAAGAATTTGTCATTTTTTGTTCTATTACTGGATGGGTAGAATAGAACTAAAGATAAGTCAAGTAAAGGACTATTATTCCTCTTCTATAAATATCCAAATTTTGATGCCTAATACCCCATAAATAGTTCGAACTGT